TTTATTTTTTTTTTATTTTATTTGTATAAGTATAGAAATTGGTTTATAAATTATTAAAAAGATAATTATTTTAAAATTATATATATATATATATAAATTTAAATTTAATAAATTAATATAATATATATATAATTTAAATTTAATATATTATATTTAAATTATATAATATAATTTATTATATTATAAATTATATTAATTATTTTTAATTTAAATGAATAAAGATCGATTATATTGATATTAATTTTTAATATAAATATTAATTAAATAAGAAAGAAAAACGTAAAAATATGTTAATATAAAAAAAAAAAAAAAAAAAAATCTATATTTTATTTTTTATAAATAAATATAAATTTTTATAGTTTAAAAAATTTATTTAAAATTTATTTTACATATAAATTTTAGTAATAATTTAATTATTTTAATAATAATTAATTTATTTAAGTAGTAATTAATATTAAAAATTTAAGAAATTAAGATTTAGTAATATAAAAATTAATAACAAATTTTGTGCCAGCAGTTGCGGTTACACAAAAATTAAAATAAATTTTTTTAGTAATTAATAAATAATTTAAATAAAATAATTTAAATTTTAATTTATTAGGTGAAATTTTAATTTAATTAAAAATTATTATTATGATATTAATAAATTTTATTTATAAACTAGGATTAGATACCCTATTATTAAAAAATTAAGTGTATAATACTAAAATATTAGATTTTTATTGAAACTTAAATAATTTGGCGGTATTTTAGTTCATTTAGAGGAATCTGTCTAATAATTGATAATCCACGAATTAATTTACTTAATTTAATATTTTGTATATCGTTGTTAAAAAAATATTTTTTTATAATAAATAATATTTTAAAATTTAAAATTTAAAATTAAATCAAATCAAGATGCAGATTATAATTAAGAATATGATGGATTACAATAAATTTATTTAAGTGGAAATTAATATGTAATATTTAATTGAAAATGGATTTAAATGTAATTTTTATTTAATTTAATAAAATGATTAATAATTAAAATATGTACATATTGCCCGTCGCTTTCATTTAAAAATTGAAATAAGTCGTAACAAAGTAGAGGTACTGGAAAGTGTTTCTAGAAAGAACAAATTAGAGCTTGTTAAAGTATTTCATTTACATTGAAAAGAAATTAAAATTTAATTAATTTGAAGAATAAAATTAATGGGGGTTAAATTTATTAAAATAAATTTTAAATAAATATTTAATGGGGGTTAAAGTATTTTTTAAAGAAAAAATTTATAAATTTATAGTTAAAAGTATTGTAAAAGAAATTTGAAATAATTGAAAATTTATTGAAAAAAAAGTAATTTTAAATTAGTGTATCTTGTGTATCAGAGTTTATTAATAAATAATTTTTAGGGGGAAAATTCTCGAATTAAAAGGAGTTAAATAATTAATTAAAGTTATTGTGGTAAAAATATTTTTAATAGTTATTTTGAAATGAAAAGTTATTCGTTTTTTAAGATATCTAGTTTTTTTAGAAAAAAATTTAATTTTAAATTAGTTTATTTTAAATTTAATTATTTAAATTTAAGAAAAATTTAATTTTATATTTTAAGGGATAAGCTTTAAATTAAAAAACTATAAAAATTTATATTTAAAGAAAAATTTTATAATTTATATTGTTAATAAAATTTAATTTATTATAAATAATTTTTTTTTTATAGTAAAATTTATTTAATATTTTAGGTTTTTATAAAAAAATAATTTTTAATTAGAAAAATTTAATTAAAATGATAAAATTAGTATATTTATAAAAAATAAAATTGTAGTATTGATAATATATGATTTTAAGGAATTCGGCAAAAATTTATATTCGCCTGTTTATCAAAAACATGTCTTTTTGTTTATAATTTAAAGTCTAATCTGCCCACTGATAAATTATTAAAGGGCTGCAGTATTTTGACTGTACAAAGGTAGCATAATAAATAGTCTTTTAAATGGAGACTAGAATGAATGATTGGACGAAATATAGACTGTCTCAATATTAAAAATTGAATTTAATTTTTTTATTAAAAAGTTAAAATGTGATTAAAAGACGAGAAGACCCTATAGAGTTTTATAAAAATATTAATTATAGTTAATTTTATAAATTTAAAATGATAATTTATTATATTTTTATTTTGTTGGGGTGATAGTAAAATTAAAAAAACTTTTATTTTTAATTGACATTAATAAGTGAATTTAATGATCCAAAATTTTTGATTATAAGAAAAAATTACCTTAGGGATAACAGCGTAATTTTTTTTTTTAGTTCAAATAAGAAAAAAAGTTTGCGACCTCGATGTTGGATTAAGATAAAATTTAAATGCAAAAGTTTAAAATTTTGATCTGTTCGATCATTAAAATCTTACATGATCTGAGTTCAAACCGGTGTGAGCCAGGTTGGTTTCTATCTTTAATAAATTAAAATATTTTAGTACGAAAGGATCAAATATTTAGAATAATTCTAAAATATATGAATATTATTAATTAATATAGTATAAACTATTTTGGCAGAAAATTGTGATGATTTTAGAATTCATTAATATATAATTATTTATTATATAGATAGTAATTTTAATAAAAGATTTAATTATGATTTTAATTGGTTTATTGTTATTAATTATTGGTGTTTTAATTGGGGTTGCTTTTTTAACTTTATTTGAGCGGAAAATTTTAGGTTATATTCAAATTCGTAAAGGTCCTAATAAGGTAGGATTTTTAGGAATTTTACAACCTTTTTCAGATGCAATTAAGTTATTTACAAAAGAACAAACATATCCTAGATTTTCTAATTATTTATCTTATTATTTTTCTCCTATTTTAAGATTTTTATTATCTTTAATTATTTGAAGAATAATTCCTTATTATTTTAATATAATTAGGTTTAATTTAGGAATGTTATTTTTTTTTTGTTGTACAAGTTTAGGGGTTTATACTGTTATAGTTGCGGGTTGATCTTCTAATTCTAATTATGCTTTATTAGGGGGTTTACGGGCTGTAGCTCAAACTATTTCTTATGAAGTTAGATTAGCTTTAATTATAATATCTGGAATTATTATAATTATGGATTTTAATTTAATAAAATTTTTTGATTATCAAAATATAATTTGATTTATTTTTTTAATATTTCCTATTAGAATTAGTTGATTTTCTTCAAGATTAGCCGAGACAAATCGTACTCCTTTTGATTTTGCAGAGGGGGAAAGAGAATTAGTCTCAGGGTTTAATGTTGAATATAGAAGAGGAGGATTTGCTTTAATTTTTATAGCTGAATATGCTAGAATTTTATTTATGAGATTATTTTTTTCTTTATTATTTTTAGGGGGGTATAATTTAAGTTTATTTTTTTATTTAAAGTTTGGTATGATTTTTTTTTTATTTATATGAGTTCGAGGGACTTTACCTCGGTATCGATATGATAAATTAATATATTTAGCTTGAAAAAGATATTTACCTGTTTCTTTAAATTTTTTAATATTTTTTATTGGGATTAAAATTATATTTTAAATATTAAAAAATATTTAGTATAAATTAATAGAATTTATATTCTTTCTTAAGTTTTCAAAACAAATGCTTTTACAAGCTCATTAATTAATTAAAAATTATTTTATCTCAGTATTTATTGATTAAAGGATTGAAAATAAAATAAGAAAAATATATTACTGTTAAAATTTGTCCTGTGATAATATAAGGTTCTTCTACTGGACGGGCTCCAATTCATGTGAGTAAAATGATAGTAATAATTATGATTCAAAATATAATTTGATTGATTGGGTAAAATTGAATTCCTTGAATTTTTTTGTTAAATGTAATAGGAAGAATTACTAAAATTAAAATTGATATTACTAATGCAATTACTCCTCCAAGTTTATTAGGAATAGAACGAAGAATTGCGTAAGCAAAAAGAAAATATCATTCAGGTTGAATGTGAATAGGCGTTACTATAGGATTAGCGGGGATAAAATTATCAGGATCTCCTAATAAGTAGGGATTAGTTAAAGTTAATATAATTAATAATATTATTATAATAATAAATCCTAAAATATCTTTATAAGAAAAGAAAGGATGAAAAGGAAGTTTATCTAAGTTTCTATTAAGTCCAAGAGGATTATTAGATCCTGTTTGATGAAGAAATAATAAATGAATTATTGTTATTATAGCTACAATAAAAGGTAAAAGAAAGTGAAATGTATAAAATCGTGTTAAAGTTGCATTTCTTACTGCAAATCCTCCTCAAATTCAATTTACGAGTATTGTACCTAGGTAGGGAATTGCAGATAATAAATTGGTAATTACAGTTGCTCCTCAAAATGATATTTGTCCTCATGGAAGAACATATCCTATAAAAGCTGTTGCTATTAAAAGAAAAAGAATAATTACTCCTACAAGTCATGTGTAAGTTAGAGTGAAAGATTCATAATAAATTCCTCGTCCAATATGAAGATAAACACAAATAAAAAAAAAAGAAGCTCCATTTGCGTGTAAAGTACGAATTAATCAGCCATAATTAACATCTCGACAAATATAATTTACTCTATAAAAAGCTATTTCAATATTAGCGGTATAATATATTGTTAAAAATAATCCAGTTAAAATTTGAATAATTAAGCATAATCCTAGTAAAGATCCAAAATTTCACCATAAAGAAATATTAGAAGGAGTTGGCAGATCAATTAGGGAGGAGTTAATAATTTTAATTACGGGATGAGTTTTTCGTAAAGGTTTGAAATTATTTATCATTTGTTTAAAAATTAGATCGAATAGGGCCATAAGAAATATTAGTAATTTTAACTACTGAAATTAAAGTAATAAATAAGTAAACAATTAATATTATTATTATAAAAAATGTTTGAGAATTATATAATTTTGATAGATTTAATTTATTTTCATTATTAAAAAAGAAAGTTAAATTACTATAAATTTCTATTTCTGAATTAAAGTAAAAATTTATATATTTTAAGTTATTTATTAATATAAATCTAATAATAAATAAAATAAATCTTAAATATAAAAATATAATTTTTATATTTATATTTATTTTAAATATTTCATTAGAAGCAATTCTAGATACGTAAATAAATAATACTAATAAACCTCCAAGAAATGTAAGAAAAAGAATATATGAAAATCAGTAAGTTTTAATTATTATTCCTGATAAAAGGCAAATTAATAAAGTTTGTCTTAAAATAAATAGTCCCATTGAAAGGGGGTGAGATAAAAAATATATAAATAATGTTATTAATATAATTATAGAAGAGAGAAATATTTTTATAATATCAAAGAATAGTTTATAAAAATAATAATTTTGGAGATTATTGATAAAGAGAATTCTTTTTCTTTGAAGTTTTTAAAGAAATTCTTATTTTTGATTTACAAGACCAAGGTTTTTTTTAAACTATAAAAACAAATGTTAATAATAATATTAGGTATTATTTTATTTATATTTGTTATTGGAAATATAATTTTTGTTTCAAAATATAAGCATTTATTAATTGTTTTATTAAGTTTAGAATTTATTGTTTTAAGAATTTTTTTTTTTTTATTATTAATATTAAGATATTTAGAAAATGAATTATATTTTTTAATAGTATTTTTAGTTTTTTCAGTTTGTGAAGGAGCTTTAGGGCTTTCTATTTTAGTATCAATAATTCGGACTCATGGTAATGATTATTTTCAAAGTTTTAATTTATTATAAATGATAAAAATTTTATTTAGTTTAATTTTTTTAATACCTTTATGTTTTATAAAAAATATATTTTGATTGGTTCAAATAGTAATATTTTTAATTATATTTTTATTTATAAATTTAAGAGTAAATTTATTTGTATTTTCTAATATGAGTTATTTTATAGGATTTGACTTAATTTCTTATGGTTTAATTTTACTAAGAATTTGAATTTGTATTTTAATAATTATAGCTAGAGAAAATTTATATAAAATAAAATATTATGAAAATTTTTTTTTATTAAATGTAGTTTTTATATTAATTATACTTTATTTAACTTTTTCTGTTATAAATATTTTTATATTTTATTTATTTTTTGAGGGGAGATTGATTCCAACTTTATTATTAATTATTGGTTGAGGTTACCAACCTGAGCGTATTCAGGCAGGAGTTTATTTATTATTTTATACTTTATTTGCTTCCTTACCTTTACTTTTAGGAATTTTTTATTTATTTAATGAATTAAATACAATAATATTTTATTTTTTTAAATTTGAAAATATAAATTTATTTATTTTATATATTTCTTTAATTAGTGCTTTTTTAGTTAAAATACCTATATATTTTGTTCATCTTTGATTACCAAAAGCTCATGTTGAGGCTCCTGTTTCGGGATCAATAATTTTAGCAGGTATTATATTAAAATTAGGGGGATATGGCCTTTTACGAGTTTTTATTATTTTAATAAATATTGGGTTTAAATTAAATTATATTTGAGTTATTATTAGATTAATTGGGGGATTTTATATTAGATTAAAATGTTTTTGTCAAGTTGATATTAAATCTTTAATTGCTTATTCTTCTGTTGCTCATATAAGATTAGTAATTGGGGGTATTATAACTTTAAATTATTGAGGATTTATAGGATCTTATATTTTAATAATTGGACATGGATTATGTTCTTCAGGAATATTTTGTTTAGCTAATATTAATTATGAACGACTTCATAGACGAAGATTATTTATTAATAAGGGTATAATAAATTTTATACCTACTATAAGTTTATGATGATTTTTATTATTATCTTCTAATATAGCAGCTCCTCCATCATTAAATTTAATGGGGGAAATTAGATTAATTAATAGATTAGTTGGATGATCTTGGTTAACTATAATAATATTAGTAATAATTTCTTTTTTTAGTGCGGGGTATAGATTATATTTATATTCTTTCACTCAACATGGTAAATATAATTTAGGTATTTATAGATTTTATACTGGGGTATCTCGAGAATATTTAATATTAATTTTACATTGATTACCTCTTAATATTATAGTTTTAAAGGTTGATTATAGAATATTATGGTTTTACTTAAATAATTTAAATAAAATATTGATTTGTGGTGTCAAAAATATGCATAAGCTTCATTTTAAGTTATTCAAAAATATTCAATTTGTTTTATTAGATTTTTTTTTTTATTTTTTTTTATATTAATTAATTTTTTTTTTTTCATTATTTTTTTAATAAATAATATAGTAGTATTTTTGGAATGAGAATTAATTTCTTTAAATTCTAAATCTATTGTTATATCTATTTTATTAGATTGAATATCTTTATTATTTATAATGTTTGTATCTTTAATTTCTTCTGTTGTTATTTATTATAGAAAAAGATATATAAGTTCTGAAATTAATTTAAATCGTTTTATTATTTTAGTTTTATTATTTGTTTTTTCTATAATTTTATTAATTATTAGTCCTAATATAATTAGAATTTTTTTAGGTTGAGATGGTTTAGGATTAGTATCTTATTGTTTAGTTATTTATTATCAAAATTTTAAATCTTTTAATGCTGGGATATTAACAGCATTATCTAATCGTATTGGAGATGTTTTTATTTTAATAGTAATTGCTTGAATATTAAATTATGGTAGATGAAATTATATTTTTTATTTAGAGTTTATATTTTCAGATTTTTCTATAATAATAATTAGTATTATAATTATTTTAGCTGCTATAACTAAAAGTGCTCAAATTCCTTTTAGTTCTTGATTACCAGCTGCTATAGCAGCTCCTACTCCTGTTTCTTCATTAGTTCATTCTTCTACTTTAGTTACTGCAGGGGTTTATTTATTAATTCGATTTAATTTACTATTAGTTAATATATTTTTTATTAAAATTTTATTATTATTATCAGGTTTAACTATATTTATAGCAGGTATTTCAGCTAATTATGAATTTGATTTAAAAAAAATTATTGCTTTATCTACTTTAAGTCAACTAGGATTAATAATAAGAATTTTAAGTATGGGAATATCTGATTTAGCATTTTTTCACTTATTAACACATGCTATATTTAAGGCTTTATTATTTATATGTGCGGGAGTAGTAATTCACATAATAAGAGATGTTCAAGATATTCGTTTTATAGGGGGTATTAGATTTTATTTACCTTTAACTTCTTTATGTTTAAATATTTCTAATTTAGCTTTATGTGGTATTCCTTTTTTAGCGGGATTTTACTCTAAGGATTTAATTTTAGAAATAGTTAGAATAAGAAATTTAAATATATTTATTTTTTTATTATACTATATTTCTACAGGGTTAACTATATTTTATACTATTCGTTTATTAATATATTTAATAGTTAATGATTATAATTTAATAAGAATTTATAATTTATTTGATGAGGATTATGTTATATTAAATAGTATATTTTTATTATTATTTATAAGATTAGTAAGAGGTAGATTTTTAAGTTGAATAATTTTTTCATATCCTTATATAATTTATTTACCTTTTAATATAAAAATGATAGTAATTTATGTTGTATTATTAGGGTTATTAATAGGTTATTTTATTAGAAAAATAAATTTTTATTCTTTAAATAAGTTTTTATATACTTATAGATTTAGAAGATTTTTATGTTTAATATGATTTTTACCAAATTTATCAACTTATGGGATTATTTATAATTTTTTAAATTTTGGCAATAAGTTAAGAAAAATGAATGACATAGGTTGAATAGAATTATATAGTGGTCAGGGTATTTTTTTAATTTTAAAAAATAATACTATTTTTTATAATTTTTTTCATATGAATAATTTTAAAATTTATTTATTTAGATTTGTTTTATGAATAAGAATAATATTATTATTTTTAATATTAATTTAAATAATTTAAATAGCTTATAATTAGAGCATAATATTGAAGATATTAAGGAGATTATTTAAATCTTTAAATAAGAAATATAAAGATTAAAATTAAGCTTCTAACTTGATTTTTAGTGGTTAAATTCCATTAATATTTTTAGTTTATATAGTTTATTAAAACATTACATTTTCATTGTGAAGATAAAATTTTATTTTTATAAATATAAAAAAAAAATTTAATTGGAGTTTTATTCAATTTTATCATTAACAGTGATATACCTCTATTTTGGTTTCAATTAATAAATAAGGAGTATTAAAACTCTTTCTTTTAAGTCGAAATTAAATGCATTATTTGCTTCTTATTTAAGATAAATTGATTACAATATTTTTTGAATGCAAATCAAATGTTTTTATTAAACTATAATCCTATAGTTTATTTTGATCATTCAAGTATATTTTGATTTCATTCATGATAAAGACCTATTAAAAGAATTGCGATAAAAAAAATGGAAGTTTTTGTTCAAATAAAAAAATTTGTTAATTTAAAAGATATAACTATTGGGAAAATTAATGCAATTTCAACATCAAAAATTAAGAAAATTATTGTAATTAAAAAAAAATGTAAGGAAAATGGAATTCGAGCAAAAGATTTAGGGTCAAATCCACACTCAAAAGGAGAACATTTTTCTCGATCTGAGAAAGATTTTTTAGATAAGATAATTGATAAAAATATTAAAATATTAGAAATAATAACAATAATTAAAGATATTGATGTTATAATTATAATTATTTATATTAAATTTTATTAAACTTTTTGATTGGAAATCAAATATACTAAATATATTATATAAATAATTAGTTTCCTCATCAATAGATTGAAATATAAAGGAATAATCATACAACATCAACAAAGTGTCAATATCAAGCTGCTGCTTCAAATCCAAAGTGATGATTTTGAGAGAAATGGTTATTTAAATGTCGAAGTAAACATACTAATAAAAAAATAGTTCCAATTATTACATGGAGACCATGGAATCCTGTTGCCATAAAAAATGTTGATCCGTAAATACTATCTGCAATTGAGAATGGGGCTTCAATATATTCATAAGCTTGTAAAATAGTAAAATAAATTCCTAATATTACTGTAATAAAAAGACCTTGTGTTGTTTGTGAGTGATTATTTTCTATTAAAGCATGATGAGCTCAAGTGACAGTTACTCCTGAGGTAATTAAAATAATAGTATTAAGTAAGGGAATTTGGAAAGGATTAAATGGAGTAATTCTTAAGGGAGGTCATATGGATCCAATTTCAATATTAGGGGATAATCTTCTATGAAAAAATGCTCAGAAAAATGAGATAAAGAAAAAAATTTCTGAAATAATAAATAGAATTATTCCTCATCGTAATCCTTTTAATACTAATATTGTATGCTTTCCTTGAAGTGCTCCTTCTCGAGAAATATCTCGTCATCATTGATATATTGTTAATAAAGTAATAATATAACCAATGATTAATAAGTTTATATTAAAATTATAAAATCATTTTACTAGTCCTGTGACTAATGTTATAACTCCAATAGCTCCAGTTAAAGGTCAAGGACTAATAATCTACTAAGTGATAAGGATGATTGTGAGTTGACATTAATTAACTTCTCTAGAATAAAGAGTTCTTAAAATAGCAAATACATAAGATTGAATAATTGCTACAGCAGATTCTAAAATTAATAATAAAATTTGAGTAAAAATTAAAAAAATAATTAAATAATTTGGGATAATATTTCCAGTACCTCTTAATAAAGTTATTAGTAAATGTCCTGCAATTATATTTGCTGTTAATCGAACAGCTAATGTTCCTGGTCGAATAATATTTCTAATTGTTTCAATTAATACTATAAAAGGTATTAAGATATTTGGTGTTCCTTGAGGAATTATATGGGAAAATATATGTTGAGAATTATTGATTCAACCAAATAATATAAATCTAATTCATAAAGGTAAGGAAATTGAAAGAGAGAGATTTAAATGTCTAGTTCTAGTGAAAATATAAGGGAATAATCCTAAAAAATTATTAAATAAAATAAATGAAAAAAGAGAAATAAAAATGAATGTTGATCCATTAGAATTAACATTTCCTAAAAGAGTTTTAAATTCTCTATGAAGTTTATTTAAAATAAAATTTCATAGAAAAAAATGACGATTGGGAATTAATCAAAAATAAAAGGGGATAAATATTAATCCAATAAATGTTCTAATTCAATTAAATGGAATATTTATTAAATTAGTAGAAGGATCAAAAATAGAGAATAAATTATTTATCATTTTCAATTAAAAAAATTATTTTTAATTGATGTATTTTTATTATTTGAATTATTAATTTTTAAATTAAAAATATAATAATTTATAATATTAAATATAATAAAAATTATAATAAAAAAAAATAAAGATAGTATTCAATTAATGGGTATTATTTGTGGAATAAAAGAATATTACTTAGTAATAATTTAAATTTGACATATTTATGTTATAAATTAACTAATTCTTTCATTAAAAGTAATTGCTAATTTACTATAAAATGGTTTAAGAGACCATTACTTGCTTTCAGACATTTAATGAAGAATAATTATTAACTCAATTAATGAAATTTTTAATTGAAATTGATTCAATTATAATTGGTATAAATCTATGATTTGCTCCACAAATTTCTGAACATTGCCCATAAAAAATTCCTGGTCGATTTATAAAAAAATTTGTTTGATTAAGACGACCAGGATTAGCATCAACTTTTACTCCTAAGGCAGGAATTGTTCAAGAATGAATTACATCAGTAGCAGTAACTATAACTCGAATTTGATTATTTATGGGTAAAACAATTCGATTATCTACGTCTAAAAGTCGGAAATTATTTGGTGAAAGTTCATTAGAAGGGGTTATGTAAGAATCAAATTGAATATTATTAAAATCTGAATATTCATAACTTCAATATCATTGATGTCCAATAGATTTAAGAGTAATTAAAGGATTATTAACTTCATCAAGTAAATATAATAAACGAAGAGAAGGAAGAGCAATAAAAATTAAAGTAATTGCTGGAAGAATTGTTCAAATTAATTCAATTAATTGTCCTTCTAATAAAAATCGGTTAATATATTGATTAAAAAATAATCTAATTATTAAGTATCCTACTAGAATAGTAATTATAAGTAAAATAACTAATGTGTGATCATGAAAAAAAATGATTTGTTCTATTAATGGAGAGGCTCCATTTTGAAGATTAAAATTAGATCATGTTGGCATTTCTAAAAAAAGGATAAATCCTTTATAAATGGGGTTTAAATCCATTACATAATATCTGCCATATTAGAACTTACTTAAAATAGGAAGTTCATTGTAAGAATGTTCTGCAGGGGGTAAATTTTGATATCATTCTATAGATGAAGGCATATTTAATGAAAATAAGGTAATTCGTTGATTAATTATTGATTCTCAGATAATAATTAATATTAATATTACGGCAATTAAAGAAATATAAGACCCTAAAGATGATACAATATTTCATGAGGTGTAATAATCTGGGTAATCAGAATATCGTCGAGGTATTCCGGCTAAACCTAAAAAATGTTGAGGGAAGAAAGTTAAATTTACCCCAATAAATATGATAATAAATTGAATTTTTAATAAAAATGGATTTAAGGTTAATCCAGTAAATAATGGGTATCAATGAATAAATCCTCCTATAATAGCAAATACAGCTCCTATTGATAATACATAATGGAAATGAGCTACTACATAATATGTATCATGTAAAGTTACATCAATTGAAGAATTAGATAGAATAACTCCGGTTAATCCTCCTACAGTAAATAAAAAAACAAATCCTAATCTTCATAATATAGAAGGACTGTAATTAATTTGAGTACCATGAAGAGTTGCTAATCAACTAAAAATTTTAATTCCTGTTGGAACTGCAATAATTATAGTAGCAGAAGTAAAATATGCTCGTGTATCAATATCTATTCCTACAGTAAATATGTGATGAGCTCAAACTACAAATCCTAATAAACCAATTGCTATTATAGCATAAATTATTCCTAAACATCCAAAAGTTTCCTTTTTTCCTCTTTCTTGAGAAATAATATGTGAAATTATTCCGAATCCAGGTAAAATTAAAATATAAACTTCAGGATGACCAAAAAATCAAAATAAATGTTGATATAGAATAGGATCTCCTCCTCCTGCAGGATCAAAAAAAGAAGTATTTAAGTTACGATCAGTAAGTAATATAGTAATAGCACCTGCTAATACAGGTAAAGAAAGTAATAATAAGAGGGCGGTAATTCCAACTGATCATACAAATAAGGGTATTTGATCAAAAGTTATACCATTAGGACGTATATTAATAATAGTAGTAATAAAATTAACAGCTCCTAAAATTGAAGAAATACCAGCTAAATGAAGGGAAAAAATTGCTAAATCTACTGATCTTCCCCCATGAGCAATATTAGAGGATAAAGGGGGGTAAACTGTTCATCCTGTTCCAGCTCCTGTTTCTACAATTCTTCTGGAAATTAGTAGGGTTAGTGAGGGAGGTAAAAGTCAAAATCTTATGTTATTTATACGGGGGAAAGCCATATCAGGAGCTCCTAATATTAAAGGAACTAATCAGTTTCCAAATCCTCCAATTATAATTGGCATAACTATAAAAAAAATTATAATAAAAGCATGAGCTGTCACAATTGTATTATAAATTTGATCATCTCCAATTAAAGATCCAGGATTTCCTAATTCAGCTCGAATTAATAATCTTAAAGATGTTCCAACTATTCCTGATCAAATACCAAAAATAAAATATAGTGTACCAATATCTTTATGATTTGTTGAATATAGTCATTTTCGCTAATAAATAAAATGGCTGAGGTATAAGCGATAAATTGTAAATTTATTAACGAGAAAATTCTCTTTTATTAATTAAGTTTTATAGTCAATAAATGATTTAAAATTGCAAATTTTAAGGAATAAATTTAATTTATTAAGGCTTAAAGAAATTTTTCTTTAAAAATAATTTTGAAGACTATTAGTTTTATTTAACTTAAAACCTTAATAAAAAAAAAAAGTTCTTAAGATAATTCCTAAAACTGAAATAAAATTAAATAAATTTATTAAAAAAGTTCTAAAATTATTTTTTACTATAATTTTAAATCATTTTAACTTTAAATAATTAAATATAAGAGAAGAAAAAATAATTCGAAGATAAAAAAATAATAAGATTAATCTTATTATAATAAAAATAAAACTAACAATAAAAAAATTATTTATTAAAAGAAAATTAATAATTATTCATTTAGGAAAAAATCCAATAAAGGGGGGTAATCCTCCCAATGATAAAAAATTAATTAATAAAAAAGTTTTTATAAGAGGGGTTATATTTATAATAAATATTTGATTGAAAAAAAATAGATTAAATATATTAAATATTAAACATATAATTATAATTAAAAAAGAATATATTAAAAAATATAATATTCATATTTTTTCTCTAATTATAATAGCAGCTAATATTCATCCTAAATTATTAATAGAAGAGAAAGCTATTAATTTACGTAATGATGTTTGATTTAATCCCCCTAAGGCTCCAATAATTCTGTTAATAATTATAATTAAAATAATGAAATTTTTATTGAAATAATATGATAATAAAATTATGGGGGAAATTTTTTGTCATGTTATTAAAATAAAGGCATTAAATCAAGATAATCCTTCAATAATATTAGGAAATCAAAAATGAAATGGGGCAGCTCCTATTTTTATTAATAAAGTTGAATTAATTATAATTGATGAAAAATTATTAAAAAAAAAAGAAGATTTTAATATTAATATTTTTATTAAGATTATAAATAAGAAATTTATTGAGGCAATAGATTGGGTTAAAAAATATTTTAAAGAAGCTTCTGTAGATATAGTATTATTTGAATTAGAAATTAGGGGGATAAATCTAATTAAATTAATTTCTAAACCTATTCAACAACCAAATCAAGAATTTGATGAAATGGAAATTAAAGTTCTAAAAAATAAAATAAATAAGAAAAATATTTTATTAGAATTAAATAAAGAATAAATTTAAAATAAGAAATAATTTCTTAGGTTATAATTTAATTATAATTTATTTAATATATTTTAGTGTAAGAAGCACAATAATTTTTGATGTTATTAGATATAGTTTAATTCTATAAAATATAAGTTTAATAAAGGTAAATTAATTTACTTAATTTACTCTATCAGAGTAATCCTTTAATCAGGCACTTTATTTTTAAAAAAAAGGGGATTCCTTTATAGTTGGGGTATGAACCCAAAAGCTTAATTTTAGCTTATTTTTAA